TTTTCGTTAAATTATAGGAAAATAAAAAATTTTTGTTCTACGTCTTACGTATGTATATAGAATCCAAATTTTGTACCTTCTATACTCACTTAGATATATACTTAGATTTATACTAATTAAACTTTGAATTCTAATATATTATTAATATATAAATTATAATTTATTATTATTTATTCTAATTACTTAATAAGATAAGATATCTTTATCTTTATAAATAATAACAGGTACAAATAGTAAATTGAGGTATCCTTTATATGACAACTTTCGACTTTCCCTCTGTTTTGGTGCCTTTAGTAGGCTTAGTATTTCCGGCAATGGCAATGGCTTCTTTATTTCTTCATGTTCAAAAAAATAAGACTGTTTAGATCTGATGGGCCCAACTCTCATCCATTTTTTTTTTTCAAAACTAAGACTTGTATTATAACGCAGATACCTATTTATTGTAAGAAGGTATAACATGCGGCGCTTCCGTCGAAAGGGGCTCTTTGACCTGTAAAAAGATGATATGGGAGTAAAGGAATTCTATCTTTTTGAAAAAATCTCAGGATCGCCAGATGGCTGAACTGTAAAATCGGTACATCTATATCTATATATCGATGGGATCATACGAAGGGTATGTTTTTATTTTAGATCTAACCAACTTGATAAATTACTCTTAAAGGTTTACATCAAACTATGTACTAGTTGATGAGAGTTACTTCGGAAACAAAAAGAGTAAAGTCTAGGGTATTCTCTCAATTCCAATAAAAGGAAACCAGATCAAGTATGAGTTGTCGATCAGAACATATATGGATACAACCTATAACGGGGTCGCGAAAAACAAGTAATTTATGCTGGGCCATTATCCTTTTTTTAGGTTCATTAGGATTCTTATTGGTTGGAACTTCCAGTTATCTTGGGAGAAACTTGATATCTTTATTTCCGTCTCAGCAAATCCTTTTTTTTCCACAAGGGATTGTGATGTCTTTCTATGGGATCGCGGGTCTCTTTATTAGCTCCTATTTGTGGTGCACAATTTCGTGGAATGTAGGGGGTGGTTATGATCGATTCGATAGAAAAGAAGGAATGGTGTGTATTTTTCGTTGGGGATTCCCTGGAAAAAATCGTCGCATCTTCCTCCGATTCCTTATAAAGGATATTCAGTCCGTCAGAATAGAAGTTAAAGAGGGTATTTATGCCCGCCGTGTCCTTTATATGGATATCAGAGGCCAGGGGGCCATTCCCTTGACTCGTACGGATGAGAATGTTACTCCACGGGAAATCGAACAAAAAGCTGCCGAATTGGCCTATTTCTTGCGTGTACCAATTGAAGTATTTTGAGAAATGAGCTGAGAGAATTAATGCTTTCTCAGCAGGAAGGAAAAACTAAAGAATCCCCCTTTTCTATACCATAACTTAACTGAAGTTTCTTCATAACGCTCATTCTAGTCAAAGAAGACGTATACGTAACGTAACAACCACAAAACAAAACTATTTTTGTGGTCTTTTATGTGTATGGAAATCTACACAACTTAATTCAATAACAAAAAAAATAAGTAACAAATCGAAAAAAAGGATTCATCCTTTCTATTTTATATCAAAGCATTTCGAAAAACATAAATTTTTTTATTCCGGACTATGAGTAGTCAGTGAAATTTTTTAAAAATAGAAGATATTTGATATTGATATAATGATAGAAAAGAATATTCATTACTTAAATAAAGAGGTTCTTTCAGGCAGTCATCGATTCGTCGAAAGGGGGATACTTGCTTCGAATTTGACCAATTACTATATCTGGAAACAATATAATATTTTTTTGTTAATTCTTTGAATTCGAAGTGTATTCTTAATCTATTTCTGTATTCTTTCTACATTCAAAGACTAACTCCGAAATCACAAATAAAAAACAGCGAATAGATTAATAAGTTCGATACTTTGTAATAGAACTCATGTATGAGAGAAATATTGGATGGCGTAGAGTCAACTAATGAGGTCGGTTCATTAAAAATTCATAGACACGAAATGAAAAAATGTCAAAAAAGAAAGCATTCACCCCTCTTTTATATATTGCATCTATAGTATTTTTGCCCTGGTGTATTTCTCTCTCATTTAATAAATGTCTGGAATCTTGGGTTACTTATTGGTGGAATACTAGGCAATCTGAAATTTTTTTGAATGAGATTCAAGAAAAGAATATTCTAGAAAATTTCATAGAATTGGAGGAAATCCTTCTTTTGGAGGAAATGATCAAGGAATACTCGGAGACACATCTACAAAACCTTCGTATAGGAATCCATAAAGAAACGCTCCAATTAATCAAGATACACAATGAGGATCATATTCATACGATTTTGCACTTCTCGACAAATATAATCTGTTTCGTTATTCTAAGCGGTTATTCTATTTTGGGTAATGAAGAACTTGTTATTCTTAACTCTTGGGCTCAGGAATTCCTATATAACTTAAGTGACACAATAAAAGCTTTTTCGATTCTTTTATTAACAGATTTATGTATCGGATT